AGTTCCCAACCGTGGGGTGAATGGAATCCGATACATAAATCGGTTAATAAAAGAATAGAAAAAGCTTTGATTGTATCACTTAAGTTATATAAGAATTCCTGAACCCAAGAGTTAAAAAGAATAAGTTCTTTATTACCCAGAAGAGAATAACCACTTAGAATAACAAAATAGGTTAGATTTGTCGAGAAGTGAAAAATTGTATGAATATTATTCTCCTTATGCATCGTGATCAATTGGATTGTTTCTTTTTGTATCCCTATACTCCATTTTTGAGGATGTGTCTCCGAGAATTCCTTTATCATTTCTTCCAACAAGAAAAGTTCCTTTAATTCTATGAATTTTTCTAGAATAGTCTTTTCTTGAATATGATTCAAAAAATTTTCATATTTCCTAGTATTCCACCAATTTGTAATCCAAGATTCCATACTTTTTTGAAATAAAAGAGAGATCAACCAGGGCAAAAATACTATAGATGCAAGAGATATAAGGGGAGTCAATTCTTTCTTTTTTGACATTTTTTTCATCTTTTAAAATTATTAATGAACCACCCCTATTCATCAATTCTATGTGATCTACTCGTTAGATCAAGCGTGAGTTCTATAATACAAGATATTAATCCCCCTTTTTTGTGATTCTGTGTTTAGCCCCTGACCCTACAAAGAGTACAGCAATAGAATCAGGGCGTTTCGAATTGGAATAACGAAATACTCCATTTTTCAAATATCTTACTTAATCTTAAGTAGTGAAATTTGCCCCCTCACGATGGATACCCCAACGGGGGAATTCAAATTAGCCAATCCTATTTCAACACGAAATAAACCCCCCGAGCCCAAGACTAGTTAAAAAAAATTATGAAAAAACATGGTAAAATAAGAAAGAATTCTGGTTATTTGTTACTTTTTTTGGTACTTAATTAAGTTATGAGGATTTTCCATAATACGTATAAAACTTTTTTGCGGACAAAGCCTTTTTTTTTATGGCTGTTATATATAATGATCCGGTTTGGCTACAATGAGTGCTCTTATATTCTAAAAAAGAGGATTCAAAAGCTTTTTCCTTTTGATGAGATTCATTTATTTTTCAAAAAATTTCAATTGGTACGCGTAAGAAATAGGCCAATTCCGCCGCTTTTTGTTCAATTTCACGTGGAGCCAAATTCTCATCAGTACGAGTCAAAGGAATGTCCCCCTGGCCGCGTATTTCCATATAAAGAACACGCCGGGCATAAATACCTTCTTTAACTTCTATTCTTATAGACTGAATATCTTTCATAAGGAATCGGAGGAAAATGCGACGATTCTTTCCAGGAAATCCCCAACGAAAAATACATACTATTCCCGCCTTTCTATCGAATCGATCATAACCACTCCCCACATTCCAAGCAATTGTGCACCACAAATAGGAACTAATAAAGAGACCCGCGATGCCATAGAAAGACATCACGATCCCTTGTGGAAAAAAAGAGATTTGCTGATATGGAAATAAAGATATCAAATTCCTACCAAGATAACTGGAAGTTCCAACCAATAAAAATCCTACGGAACCTAAAAAAAGGATACAGGCCCAACCGAAATTACTTATTTTTCGAGATCCTGTTATAAGTTCTATCCATATATGTTCTGATCGCCAACTCATAGTAGATCCAGTTGTATTTTATTGGAAGTGAAAGAATAAAAAAAATAAATTATAAATTAGACTTTACTCTTTTTGTTTCCGAAGGAACTCTCATCAACTAGCCTTATTCTAATGTGAATTTTTAAGAGTCTTAGGCGAGAAGGCACGCCTTAACCTTAATATGATATTATACTAAATAGATATCCGTGTTATGAGCGAAATCTAAGTCTTGAAAAAAAAAAGAAATGAGATTTCACCCCATCGGATCTAAAAAATCTTGTTTTTTTGAATATGAAGAAATAAAGAAGCCATTGCCATTGCCGGAAAAACTATGCCCACTAAGGGCACCAAAACAGAGGGTAAGTTGAGAGTTGTCATAGAATGGATACCTCGATTTAATATTTGTACCTGTTATATATTGTTATAACTGTTATATAAGGTATTTTAGAATAATTTTATTTATAAAAAATTAGACTCTATCTAATATAAGTGAATATATATATAATAATTGAGTATAGAATAAGTGCAAAGAGGATAGAACTAAGTAAATGGGCTTCTTTATTTTTAGCTTTCTACATAAACTATATGAATGATCCAACGGGGGTTCTTAGTAAATTTCAGAAGGCTGCCATGCCAGCCTCTATAGAGAGACAACTTTTTCTATATATACTATATACATAAGTATAAGGAGAGGATGCATATTTTTGCCTTCCCCGAAATTCACGAAAGGCAAAAGTCGCATTTGTTAATAGAGGCTAGCTTTCTGATTACTAAAATATGACTAAAGAAGGATATCACAAAAAATTACGAAACTTTTTATTTTCTCTGGATTGGCTCGACAATTGGATCTTATGTCACCAACGAAAACTGAATTTTTCATATTTTC